CTGAGATATACGGTTTATGCCGGAAAGGTACGAAGTTGGACTAATTTGGAAACATTGGGCAATTTACTTTATACCTACTATTCCGTCTGGTTTTTGGTTCCTAGTCTGATTTTATTAGTAGCCATGATTGGGGCTATAGTACTGACTATGCATAGGACTACTAAGGTAAAAAGACAGGATGTATTCCGACGAAATGCTATTGATTTTAGGAGGACTATAATAAGGAGGACGACAGACCCACTCACGATCTACGTTAAGGGCAAGTAGCTTGATTGGTTCGAATCCAATTCGTGAGATAGCAGTGATCTTTAGCCGATCATGGCCATAATGTGCTGTTTTCTTCGGATTCATTAGAACCTTCTTTTTCAGAGCGAGACTCTCCAGGAGAAGTTGTGTTTAAATAGTTTCAAGTCAGCAGGTCAAGCAAGGGATAAAAAACCAGCTTTCGCTTCCTCGACTTATTGCTAGAGAGCCGGCCCTGTCCCTCTTAAACTTGGCAAAAAGCCCTTTCCTTTCAGTCGTTCGCTAAGCTTCCTCTCCTTGTGCAGAGCTTCCCTTCCTTCGCTAACTCGCTGCTCGCCTCTTAAACTTGGGTTGGGTCCCCTGTCTTTCTTTCACTTGGGCAAGACGTTGCTAACGCTTGACTTCACTGTGCGACTACTCTTCTAAAGCTATAAGCAAAGCAAAAAAAAAAATTACTCAACAGAAGACATGGCACGGTACTCGGCTTCTTCTGTGCTGGACTTGGATACAGTTTCTTGTTTCTTGCTTTTCCAACAGATCAATGATGAGCCAAAGAAAACACAATAGCCTGTCTCTTGCACGACCACTACTTTTCTTGCAGGGAAGACTGAGCTCAGCCTAGACTGAATCCGTCACTCTTGGCAAAGAAGGGGGAAGGATGCCAGGTAGAGTGCTTATGCCCAGGCCTCTTTGAGGCCAGGTGGGTAGAAAGCAAAGCGGCCGTTGCACTGATAGGAGTGTAATCTAATCTATCTTTCCTGTCCTTGAGGAACTGGTTAAAGAGCTTTGACAAGACTTGGCTACGTGGAGTAGACCTCACTCGCTCTTTGGCTCGCTCCTGGCTTTTCTTTTGTAGCAAACTCTTCAACTTGTTGGGCAGCAGCTGCAAAGCCCTCTCCTTTCAGTCGAGTACTACCAAAGCTTGCTAGCTGTAGCTTCGTACCTTGCTTTAGCTCTAGCTTCCGCACTTCGCTCGGTTCCACCAAATAATGAAGGGAGCCATTTTCAGATCCTCCGAGTGCAAAGCTAGCAGCAGAGATTGTGGTTCCATACGCGGATTTAGATGCATCCCATACACTACCTCGATCAGAATCAATTCCAACAAAGCTATAGCCCGTTGTAAGGTTCGTAGCCTTTATAACGAGCACCTGGTCTAGTGGCATACCTTTCAGTTACATATACTGCTCCAGATGCCAGTGGACTCGTCGATCAACCAGTGAAGGGAATAGAAGCATAGGTATAGGCAAAGGTGGGAGGGATGAGAGAGCAAGCTGGCGTGGGGGCAAAGGCAATAACATCCGAGCAAAGCAAGCCCTAGAAATCGGCAGGGTATGAATTTGTCTCCTTCGGTATAGGCTGCCCTGGCTCGTTAGGTCCCAATAATCCAAAGGATACAAGCTTCTTAAGGCCGAGTCGGAAAGCTTTGTTTGTAGAGTCTCTTTCAGTTCAGGTCTTTAATCATTTGGAAAAATTTGGGAAGGAGAAAGACTATAGGGCTAAGAGGAGCTTGGCATATATGATTAGTTTGATAGGAAGATTAGGCCCGCCCCATCTCCTACTGCATTCCCATTTCGGATTCTAGAGTTGGATTCGCCATTCTCCTTTCCGTCAGTAATTCGAAGATGACCCTTTTTGAGTTGTGCCTTCTCCAAGTTCTTACCCCGCCTCCTCGAAATAGACAGGAAGGGTTATAGGTAATAGCCTCTTTGGGTTAAAAATAAAGATTTTGAGGAGTTGACGGGTCAAATGGCTTCTTGAGGTAAAGGACTTCAACCTCGCAGGGTATGATTAAAAGCTCTCACCAGGATTGTGTTTCCAGGTCGATTGAATCAACATTTCCTTCTTTGTGATAGCTGAGAAGCGTTCTAAATACTTTTCGACAAGGAGGGCAAAAGATTGAAGTGAAGTGAATACCTGGGGAGAGTGAAGTACCATTCCATAGCTTGATCAGTAAGGCTCCTTGGGAATAGTCTGATCATAAGACTATCATCATGAGCCAATCAGACTATTCCCGCGGGTAGGCATAAAAGGATTTCACGTGCGTAAGGGGATCCCCCTTTTCGCTATGTAGGTTCAACTACCTTTTGATGTGGGCCCTCTCATTCCTTCCAAATCTAAGAATCATAGGGTTGAGGACCTCTTCATACGAATCTTTCTATTTCCTCTTAATGCTTCGAGCCACTGTCTCTTGAAGCCTTTGTAGCTGTTCCTGGACTTTGGCTAGGTTCACCAAGTGGATTTTGAAAGAAAGGTTGTTGGCAAAAGCCTGGGTTAAGTGTGAAAGGTATTCGGTTGCCACCAGCTCTTAAGCACACCCATTGGCATTGACTGCATGGGATCGAAAGACTTCCGGTTTCGTGAACGTGTCCATAACTTTATCATGGATCTAATTTGGATGAATACACGAGAAGCCCAGAGACCTCATTTGGCATTGTGCGGCTTCCTTAATTGCACTAGCGCACTCAGGTGAGCCGCAAGCCGTTGGTTGAACCAATAGGGGCTCCGGCAGAAGGTACCACCAGACACCCAATCCCAGCAGAAGACATTTTAGTAGGACGAATCGGCTGTCTTTGACGTAGGCGAAGCCATTGCCTCTGATAAGCCGAATGTCCTTGTACGACTACTTTGTCTTGTGGCGTCCGCTAATCCAATAAGGCGATCCGGGGATCTAAGTAGGGTGGCTTTGTTGCCTCTATTTTGATCTATTGCCGAAGCAAAATGAAAGGGCAACTGGCTGATCCCGGTGGAAAGCGGTTTCCATAAGGAGAATGGTTGGAGTTCTACTTTTTTGAGCGAGATCTGTCTTTTCAAGTTTGAATTTCTTTTTTAATTTCTTCTAGCTTGGAAATCGGGTTGATCCATTGTCGCGATAGATGACTACCGGAAATCCCTGCCTTGATTGTTTTCGGAAAGCGCCTTCTCCTTTTTGGTTGGTTTAAGGGGCGAGAGGGGGCGTGGAACTACTACTACGATTCTCATTATTCTCATTTCGCTTTCTACTAAAAAGAGGAAGACGGAAAAAAGGTTAATTAGAAACAAATTGTGCAAAGGGGCGATTCATGACTCCAGCATAAAAAAGAGCACATTAATCCCGGAGCTGTGGATGATTGAGACAGCTCTAAGATCTTGTTCGTAGTTTCCGTTTAATAAGTTGTACTCAGTGGTTTCGCTGAGAAATGTTTGGGAGAAGGATAGAGTGCACCATTAGTTGAACCATGTCTCTCGGATCTCTCGGAAAGCCTTTGGGTTGTGGGGGCTATTGTTTCCTTGAGGCATGGTTTGAGCCCTGGTGCGGAGCTCGGTAAGTAGTCTTACTTCGGGAAGAAAACGGTCGGAAAGCAGTCAGGAAAGCGCCAAGCAAGGAAAGCACTCAGCTAAAAGCATGACAGCAATTCCAGCCCGCAACAGCAAGAAAAGCAGTCCGAACACTAGCACGAAAAAAACCCGGCTCCAGCTACCTTTAGCGGCTGTGGGGATCGCTCCCTGTGATCTCGGTCGGTTCGGCTGCGACTGAGCCGTCTCTTCAACTTCTTTACCCGCGGACTCCGGAACACATTCGGTAGGCTGTGTTCCTTCGACACTCTGTTCAGCAGCCTTTTCTGGATCACCAGCCGACTCAAAACCAACTTCAGTAATTTGCTCGGCAGGAGGCTTTGACATGATCGGTGCCTCGGCCCCTATTGCGTAAAGGGGGAGGACCTCTTCTTGAACTTCTTCAGCTTGGACTGGTAGTGAAATTCAAAGGATCGCTGCCAAAGGCGGGATGACAGCAGCCCGCTGTAAGCCGGAAGTGACCTCGGGAGGAGAAGGAGGAGCGTCGGGATTCTAGTTGCCCCTCATCCCATGACGAAGTGCGGAGATCATTTCTTTGTCGGACGAAATCGATTCGACCGGTTGCTCGGCTGCTTTTCCTTGCTCCTTATCCTTGGGGTCCGCTGGAGCTTCCTTCGCCTTCGTCTTCGGTTCTGTATTGCAAAGAAAAGCAAAGTTAAGGCAAGAAAAAAAGAATGAAATACGAATGGATTGCATTCGAAAATAAGTATACCAGTATAAATTCTAAAGAGAGCCTGAACTGGCCTCCCGAAAGTTGGCTCAAGAGAGTCCTTTACGGCCCTCTCATACATAGCCATCTCTTCCTCTACTTTTTTTTGAGAATGGCGGTATTCGTGCTGTGCTTTCGAAGGGAAGAGACTCGCGATGTAGCTATTGGCAACTTCTTCAGGTAGATAGTCGCCGGGATCATCTCAAATCTGGGCCTCGCCTCTCTTTCCTCCCTCAAGAGGTTTTTATTCCTGGCCTTTGTTTGGCCGGCCTTCACAAACCTTCTGCCCGACCGTTTCTTCGAGGCAGCCTGCTCTTGCTCAGGTGCCTTGAGTGCTGCAGATGGTGCTCGTGATGCTGGCGATTCCTGTGTAGCCGGTGGAGCTGAAGCTGTAAACTCTGATGCTGCCGTTTCGGCTTACGACTCTTGAACGCAGATGTGAGCGAGCCGGTTGAGTTTGGCGGGCCCTCATACTTCGAGTCACCATCCGTTGAGCCGAGGACGGTGCTGAAGAAATGATGGGACTTCTCCTTTCCTCCCTGATGGGGGATGCATGCTGGCTGACGGGTGCTGAACCTCCCTTTCCTTTCATGGTCCGGGTTTGCTTCTGCCTGGGCTGGTGACCTTTCCGATGTTGCGATGATCTGGGTGGCTGCCCCTGCTCGGGAATGGGTCCATATGTGGGTTCAGGAGGAAGAGGACTTCGACTCCCAACTCTTTCTTGATCAGGGAATTGCTGCTCTTTGAATGTCAACAGCTTGTTGATTCCTTGCGAGAAGTAAGAAAACGTCAGTTGATGCCACCATCGGACATACTCCAAGACCATCTTGCCCTCTTTGTCATCCGGCATTATCACGAAAGCAGCCCCGGTGCCCTTTCTCATCATATGTGCGCAGTACCCCGCCAGTTCCGAAAGGTTAAAGATGACGCGCTTGACGTCGTGACCGGGTGCCGGAATGAATTGGTCAAAACAAAATTGTCTTGCAAACCGGTGGGGATTTGACGGTTCTGCCCGAAGCACGTTGCCCTGCCGTAACGTCAGAATGCCGCATCGCATGGAGATCAGATCAGATACTATCTTTGATGCATTTTCACAACAGCAATAAGTAGCAAGGGCCCTTTTCATCGACCTTGTCGACTAATCATACAAGATTTAGGGCATCTCTTAAATACCATGCTTGTAGGGTCGCCACGTGAAGCTCTTCGGATGACAAATAAAGAGCCTGGCTATCTTCGCATCGAACTTCCCGGCTTCAATGTTCTCAATTGCAAGCATCTCCGGGACATAATCTTTCAGCTTCCCCAGGTCCAGAAGCGGCAATCTCATATACAGCTTAGGAAAATACTGGTCCAGCCATGCATAGAAGTAGTGGACCGGGAATTCCGCATTGCATTGGCCTGGACCCACTTTCTCTTGGGCAACAGCGCCCAAACCGTAATAAATGCTGGCAAGGACGGCCGGAGCTATGGCTACTCTCTTTCCCTGCACCAAGAACCCGGCCATGACGAATGGTACTTCTCTTTCGAAATCTCGTCGAAGCCGTACAACTCTTCATTCCAAGGAGTATACTCGTCGTAAACTTGGCCGTAAATAGGAAGGCCGACGATATAAGACGGAGATCTCCTAGTGCGGAAGTGCCCGTCCCATTGAACTTGCCCGCTCAAAATTCGGCTTCAGAGAGTGGGGAACCAGTCCTATCCCAATGTCGTTGCTCGAGGTTCTAGCAAGTACACTTTGTCGTAACTGGCGGATTCATATGTCTGAATCCTTATTGCTTTCTTCCCCGGTGTTTATTTGTGAAAGCAAATTTCGAGTATGAAATAAAGATTCACACAAGAAAAGTGATCACAACAATCTCCCTTTTTTATGGTCTTTATTAATATGGTGGTGGGTTACACACTCCTGGGAAGTCTCTCGGCTTTCTCGTTAATTACATATACCATAGGAGAAGACATTTGATTCTAAGATCAGTGAGATCTTTACATTTTTAAACAGAAGAAAATGAGAAGAAGAATAGGGAAGAAGACGCAAGAATTTTCCGGTCTTCGAGGCCTTGCTACCTTGTCTTTGTCCTTTGGGTTCTTGGGGACTTAATCTCCTCCTTATCCTACTGAGAGCTTCTCTTTATTTCTCCTTCAAGCACTTTAGTGCCTCTTCAAAGCTCCAAGTGTGAAGTCGTTTGTAAAAAAACTTGTATCTATATGTGAGGTTTATATATCCTATTTATAGCCTTCGTATTTCTTTGAGAGAGTGGAGATCGGATTTATCTTCCAATCTCCCTTAGGACCCATGGCTTCGTGCCAAGTATCATAGGGGACCCGGATTCGAATACTCTTCTTTCTTTTGAGATCTTATCACAGTTTTTTTCTAATGGCCTCTTGCCACGTGGTGGCAAGTAGGTCTCTCGAGCCTTTCTTAAAGGATAAGTACCAAGAGGTATTGTTCAAACGCACTTCTAAAATTGGGCTGCAGGGTTAAACAACCCGAACCGCAGGCTTGTAAATCATTAGGTATTAAAATACCCACTGCAGCATTTTCAATGCCAACACTCCTCCATAACTTTATTAGATCCACTTCTAACAAAGCCCATAAAGCCTGAATAAACCCTAAAGAGAAACCATCGTATTTATTATTTTATTATTAGTAAGATCTTCCCTAGATTGAACATTGAACACCGCTTCTTCAATCTCTTCTTTAGATAAAGGGGCTGAACATTTTCTCTTATTTTTAAGGACAAGCACGAAAAAGTCACCCAAAACGGTCTAAGGCGCCAATCCAATTTATATAACTTCTTGAAAGACTCGATGAATTTTTTCTCCATACCCTCACTAGCACTACTACTAATTCCCGTTCGATAGGAATTATATTAAGGAGCTTGGAATGCCATCTAGCAATCATAGTACGATGGAGAAAAGCGATATTTTGACTAACTTCTGTTAAACCAAGATATTCTTTACCTTTGCTTTCATTAGCTTTCTTCCTGGGACAATAAGTTTAGCCATTCCTATCTCAAATGAGTCCGGTAGGATTGTTCTTCTTCAAACAAAGGAACAAACTCTTCTTTATGATCCAACTCCCCCTTAAAAATGGTCTTGAGCCCTAGCACCACCCTTATTATATGCGACAAATTCCCTAGAATCCTTAGGTTCTATCTTACACTCACCCCCTATCCTACTCCTCCACCCTCACCTAAAATCCGCCAAAGTAAGCCTTAGCCATGGAATCCAAGAGCTTGTGAGGTAGAGAGAGACCTTCCTTAAGTTCTCCTTTTTCACCTCTCTTTCCCATCAAGCCTCTTCAAGGAAGCTAGCTCAAGACCCTCTGGCGGATCAAGACGACTGACGAAAGGGGGGGGGGAGAAAGGACGGATCACCTGCCGATCTGTGATCAAACAAAACTATACCCGAAGAATGGGATACAGATTTACCGACCCGGCATCTCTTTCGTTCAATAATGCCTTCGCTTCAAGACGCTATTTACCAAAAATAATAGGAAAAAGACACTACCTTTTTGAATTGAAGAAGCCGAAGGGGTGAACGAGCGCTGCGGTAACGAGCCGTAAGAAAGAAAGATGAGCAGAGCATTCCTTCCGCCGGTCTTTATAGGAGTAGGAGAGCGTGGCGAGATAGATAGACGTCCAATCCTGCAGCAGCTAGTTGCTCGGCCTTAGTCTTGGGCTGATCTCACACTTCAATCAACCCCTTCGTACTTCGATCCAATCAATCGATCGATCAAGAGGCTAATCTCTTTTGTTTGGGCCGGTAGCTAAAAGAAAGTCCTCGCTTTCTCTTGAACAAGGGAAGGGCAGCATAGCATTAGCTTCAATTGAACAAGCTCAACCTTGAAAAAGAAAGGTGGTAGGCCGAAGAACCGTTGAACGCTTCAACTTGGCCACTGAAGAAGGCGAAGGCTGGGCGAGAGACTAGGCCAACTTACTGCTTACTGCCATGCCATGGTTTAAGCTTTAGGCTCCATAGACGGAACTTTTTTTAGGTATTAGGGGGGGGGCACCACTCAACACCTAAGGTGGGGTTCAATGCCTAACAAAAACGGCCAAAAGCAAAAAAAAAGGAGAAAAAAAGAGATGTATGGCTGAGGGGAGGAGAGAAAGAACGCATGCATGGGGATTCTGTCTGTCGGAGGTTCGAGAATCTATTCTATGAAAGGACATCTAAGGCTAAGGAAGAATTTAAGGAAGTCCATTACTGAGAGAAGTGGGGATCCCGTCTTGCTTGCTGGGAGAGAGGAAGCTTCCGGACCACCTTTTCCAGCCAGATAGCGAGCGATCACTCAGCAATGAACACTAACTGAAAGCGGCCGGGAATGAGTGCCTATCCCTTACGGGAATCGAACCCGTGTCTTCGACATGAAAAGACGATGTCCTAACCACTGGACGAAAGGGACCAAAAAGCCATTCTTCATATACCTCAGCTCCGAGAATAGAAGTGGTTCGTTTTGTTTCTATACGCAATTCAAGATTTCGTTTGTGTTCATGTTGGCGATTTCTGATGTGAATTCGGCGGGTCGTCCCCCCTTCCTGCGGGTTCCACCGACCCAGTGACACACCAACCACGCCCCCCCTTTCTCCGATCATAAAGCCCCCTTACCCCTTTCTTTGTCTTTCATCCCCCCTGAACAGAATAAGTAAGGCCTCGTTCTTTCTAATTAAAAAAAAAAATAGGGGGCGGAGCGCCCGTTTGAAGTGGCGAAGGCCTATGCTAAAGTAAGAAAGAAAGTACGTTAAGGTTACGAAGTAAGGTCAGCTGGTTAAGGAAAGCTCAGGTTATAAAATCGCTTAGCCGTTAATTAATTAATTAAGTAGTAGTGAGGCGTCGGTACGGAGTTGCGTCAGCTGTAGATATAGACTAGGCTAAGGGACGGACTTCATCTCTTCTATTCTCTTTACTTACACCTTAAACTTCCGCTGAGTCTAACGAGGCTCAGGTGCGGAGCCTTCCACTGTGGACCGAGACTACGCAAAGGTAGAACAACACCATAGAAACTTCGCTGACTTTATCATAAACCTTGATTTCGCTACGCTCAATAAGAACCCGGAATAGCGGAAATCGGTTCGTGTTCCGCTTCCAAAGTCAGTCGTCTTTGCCCAAGTGTGAACTGCAGACGACTCTCCAGTGGTTCCATTCCTTCTTACTTAACTTCTGGGTCAACCCAACCCGAATGGGAAGAAGAGGGTCAGCCAAACAGCGGGCAGCTCCACTTTGTACATTTGCTGAGGCAGACCCATCAGGCATTTTAGAAAAGGGAAGGGAGCTTCTCACCGAAGGAGGCAGTAGGGATGAAGGAGGCGGGAAGCTACCGCTTCTAGAATGCAAGCTTATCCTTGACTTTTTTTTTAGAGCGTACCGCTATTGAAATAATAAAAAAAGATTTATGGATGAAGTAATCGGAGTAACAAATGATTACGGTTGCGGAAACCGGAGAAAGTCGGGAACCGTCGGTTACCTTTTGAATCAAAGTAGCGACGAGCCGAGTACTACGACTACAGGGGGGGGCAAAGCTTCGTAGACAGCTTCGCTTCCTCGTCGCTACTTTCTGGCGACTAGCTTCTCAAGTAGGTGGCTTGGTAAGCAAGCTACCTTCAGCATCGGTAAAATCCCTAAAAAGAATAGGTCGGAATGGTGGGGAAGGAGGCCCTCCCTACTTCAATGGAAAGGGGGGAATCGCCGGAGAACAATGTCGGGGACAGGGTGAGAACCTTCCGTTGGTTACGCCCTTTAAGTGTTGGTTCTTCCATATTTAGATATGGAGATAGATCCAGATAGAGATCCATATCTTTCTCTCGATAGAGAGAAAGATATATTGAGAAACGGATATTGATCTGCTTTCAAGATCTATGAGCAAGAGAGATCCCTAAATATCCATTTGAAAAAAGAGATGAATAGATAGGGCGGAGCCAGCTGAAGGAAGGGCGCTAACGCGCCCCTGCAATCTTTCTAAAGCAAGAAGCGCCTTATATTCTAATATTAGTAAAGGCGCCTTAGCCTATCTAAACGTAAGGGGCCTTTTCTTGCTCGTTAGCGCCCACTTACCCCTATTATATTAGTTTTTTCATAAAGGAACTCAAGTTTAGCCTTTTGACAACCTTACTAATAGAAAGGGGAAAGATGCGCTCAAGCATGCGAAGAAAGCTCTTCGAGCTTCCCTTATATTATAGAAAGGTTTGTAGAAAGGGGCTTCAAAGCTTGTAGTTTAGGGGTGCGCAGGTTTGGAACCCTATACAAGGGGCTAGCGCGCAATGGCTTTCTCTGATAGGGGCTCGCTTCTTCAAGCGGAGCTTGCTGTCTACTAAACGAGCCTTCACTGCCCGCCCGGCCCCTATCTTTAATCTTAAGTAAAGTGAAGTCAAATCAATGAAGTGAACAGCCCAACCTCTTTGTTTGAAGCTTTGCCAGGAAGCTTCTACTTGTTGAAGCTTTGCTTCCCCTAATTCCAAAACACAACAATAGACTTGCAACTATAGTATAGGAAAAAGCTTCTCTTTGATAGCGGTCATAGGGGGGTTCGGAAAGGATCTGATCGTAGATAGAGACTTAAACCTGTGCGGGGGTAGGGGCGGATGTAGCCAAGTGGATCAAGGCAGTGGATTGTGAATCCACCACGCGCGGGTTCAATCCCCGTCGTTCGCCCATCAATAAATGGACCATTTGTTACGGAGACACAAGACAAACCTAGAAATAATTTTTCTGCAAGTTATCTCGAGGCTTTCAAACGCATCCAAGCAATTGGTACCCGATTGAAACATAGAAAGCATAGATTCGCGTCGCCTACTTGCTGAAAGCACAAATGGAATGGCTGATCATTCATTGTATGAAGTTTTTAAGACCTCACTAATCAGCCTTACACTTTTTAGTTCATAATGAATGAAGTGAACCCCCCGGATGAAGAGAAAATCTCCCCTCCCTTTTACTAAACCATGAGGAGCCCCGAGTAGTTTACCGAGAAAATTTAGTTGTCGTGACGATACCTTTCTTAGTGGAAGATCGGAAAAGACTTCTCTTCATCACGAGACTGATCGGATCTGCCGTAGACACCCGAGAGACCTCCACAAGGCAGGCTAAAAGAGTAAGAGGGCAACAAGCAAAGAGTTATGCTTTCATTTCTTTGTTGAGATTGAAATAAAGTTCTTTAAAAAGAGGGTAGGTATAATGCACGCAGGCCAAGTCAAGAAAAGGACTTCCTTACTTTTCTTTCATAGTAGTCTTAATGACTAGTAGTTTGAAGCCTTAAGAAAATAAACCGGTTTCTTTTCGGCACTCGGTTCCTTCGTCTTAAGTCAAGTTCAGTTTACTTTTTCGATTCGGAACTCTTAGTCGAGCTGATGGCGAGATCGATTTTTTGTTCGAGGTTCAAGAGAAAAGAGAGGAACCACCGCCCAATGGTGCTTTTACGAAAGTACGGTTACCGGTGGCTAATACCTTCTCGACACTATCGAACCTTAAATCCACTCTCAATCGCTCTTTTTAGTGGGGAGGAATTTTTTTCGTATCCTGGACTTAAGGAAGGAAAAAAGTGCCCTATCTGCCTTTAAGTGGGAGGGGGGCAGTTGTTTGTTTTCAAGTCAAGCTCCGTATCCCTATCTCTTTTTAGGTTGGCATAACAAAGAAAGAGAGTGCCAAGAAAGAACACATACCCATCACTTTTGGAGGGTTCGGGATCGTCAGGGAGCCCCTATAGACGTAAAGACTTGACTTCCACTGAACCGGCACTACTATTTGTCGGCTCCTACCACTCGCCCCTCTCCCGCTTATTGATTAGGGCGAGTCACTCAAGTCCCTCTTTTACGAAAATCCCGGGGTTTATTTTATGCGTTTTTCGGAAACTAAAGTTGCTCGTCAAGCTAAAAACAGAGGAGTTCCTAAACTACGAAAGATATGGAGCGGATGGCGTACTGATAGATCTCCTATTCGTTCTGGATCCAGCAGAAAAAGCCCTTTTTTTATTAGTAAAGCGCTAGCGCGCCCCCCTTCTTTCTTCAAAGTCAAGTTTCGCGCTTCTTGGGTTCCAAACCTCGCACGTATATGGATCAGTCTCCTATCCTTGCCGCTGTTGACCTCTCTCCTGTCCAGCCACAGAGCAATTCGCAGCAGGATCTTTCTCAGGACTACCGTCCTGCCTCAGTCTCCTCTCGTCTCCTTTCTTTCATTCAGCGTTTCCCTAGTCGCAGTATTCTTGCTCAACCTAACATGCATTTTATTTTATAGTGCCGGGGCGATAGGCGCCCCGCAGTCACGCATTCGAGCAAGAGCCTTTGCCTTTCTTCGCTATGTAAATAGAGGGCCGGAATAAGTGCCAGACCCTCAACAAAAGAATGGATTAAGGTGATAGAGTGTTATCAGGAGACGCTAGCCTTCGGAATTGAAAAAAGTGCTCTTTTTTTTTCGTCAGCAGATTTCGCTCATCAAGTTCTTGTTTGATCTGCCGCTGTTAGAACACCACAATATTCGTCCTTTTGGGGGTAATGCTCTCAATGGTGAATCGATCATTCGATATCCTTCTTCTTATGAGAGGACGGAATGGAAGAAAAGTAATGAAACCCGCGATGGCTACTGAATAACCTCCTTTTACTTTCTCAATAATAAAGCCTTTGACCTTTGTATTCGTTCGCCAAATCTTGTTCAGTTCCATCCAAGCTCGGTTTTGTCTGAATCTTCGTGGAAGAAGAAGAAGCGGTTCACCAGCCACTACATCTGTGGATCCCACCAAATCATTAAACCTGGCGGCTGCTCGCTCTTTGATCGGTGATTCACCGGCCACTAGATCGATGAAGAATCTCTCCAAAATCTGCTCTTTGATCGGTGATTCACCGGCCACTACATCCAGGGATCCCACCTTATTCTCAAACCTGGTGGCTCGGTTGATTGGCACTCCTGTAGGCTCATCTTGCATACAAATTCTGGGGGTCCCGAGTCCTGCATCCACCAAGAACATTTCTTCCCTTAAGCGTAAAACTTCAGATTGTAAGGCGTTTCCACTACATAAGAAAAAACTTGAATTAGATCTTGGAAATGATCGACTCAAATAGATGCTCATCATAAGCTTTCTTTTTTTTCCTCCTCTTCCTATTGATCAAAAGCATCCAGCAGCGCCACGCCAGTAGAAAGAGTTAAGCTACTAAGCTAAGCTGCTGTTGGGGAACTCGGTAGAAGCGATTTGCCGCTTCCGCCTCTCTAGGCTTCACAATAGCCCCCCTATATAGAATGAAAAATGGGTCTTCTCCCCCCCCCCCCGCCCCCTCCACTATAATAAATCCGAAAGGAATTTTCAATTCCGAAGGATTACCCTTTTGTTTGAGCAGGGGGCTCCGAGTCCTGTGTTGACAAAGATCAGATAGGATCCTGCTGTGATCCTCGATCTCTTCCTGAATATTGATCAACGTTCTATCGATATTCAGGAATTGCCCACGCGACCCCTCATCCATTAGTGCATCCATTAAGTCAGAAATAGAAATGCTGTATTCAGAACCTCGTAAATAAAAGCCTTACTAGACTAGATAGGGGGCAAAGAGGAGCTGTGAAATCATTTATCTTTTTTCCTTTTAGCTCCAGAAGCATCCCTGCCTTAAGAAACCTACGCAGTGCTTCGTCGTAGGCTCCAAGTGTGGCTGCTCTTTTAAGTTCCTCGTAGACAAACCTGACGTAGTCAGGGTCCTCCTCGTAGGACAAGTAATGGGCCAATAGGGCCTCCTCAGAAGGAGTGGCCGCATAAGCGGTTGTTATCCCCCATTTAAGGGATAACCAAAGGACTAGGAAAGATGGTCCGAAGAATCTCGATAGTAGTTCCATGAACAATCCTTTGCGGGATTGGATTTTTTTGATAGTGGAAATGCCATAAAGCGCGAACCAAGATCCGTGATACGAAAACCAAAATCAGAATGAGGAAGAAAAAGATATCGTGATGTAAGTCTGTTATCCCATCCAGTTGAAAATTCGTGTAAAAGTTGCTAATTCTACTTTCTAATAGAGTCGTTAGTTCCGCAGCTCTGGGGGAGAATTCCATGATTCCATTTATTGATTAAAAAGGGAGAATGCTGCTTTAAAAAGAAACTAATAAAGATAAAACTAATTCCATGAATTAGGAGACCTAATCCCCAAACCCATCTCTCATTAGCGAAAGCTACCTACCTCGTTTTGCTGAAGCTCTGCCAGTATAGCACGGTGCTCTTTTTTAGTGTCTTTCTCTATATTCGCTGAACACTTCCAATACCTCACCACGCCGATTTCACAGCTCGATTAGAGCAGCTCGACTTTCTTCGCAGCTTTAGAGCCCCTTTCTTATTATTAGTAAGATAGGGCGCTTGAGCGCTCCTGCGCGATACGGCTGAAAAGCCTTATCTTGCTTGCTCTTCTTTTTAAAGAAATTGCTTGAGCGGCTTTCAAATCTTACCTTTAGCAACGGCAGGAGTCTTTCTTAGTGCAATACCTTCAACAGCCCTTAAAGCGTGCGAGCGGCCCTAGCTAATAAAGTTGCGAGATTGAAAGGTCCGAAGGACTAAGCTTCACCCAGTACGCAACTCGGTTTTACGCCCTAACTACCCTAGCGTACGGAAAAGAAAGAAGGTCATTAGTCCTTGTAGTCAGAAAGAAGAAAGCCAAACAAGCCGTTTCACCCCTGACTATAAAGCTTCTTGCGAGGAAGCCCTCCGTTACACTAGCCTTAAGCTAATGGCAGACATAAGGAAGCATTAGTCCAGGCCTAGAAAGAAGAGAAGGATTAGTAATAACAGAAAAGTCGTAAAGCCAAGGTGTTCTCCTGTCGTCAATCTTATTAGTCGTTGTCTCCACTAGCTGTAGGGCGAAGCAAGGCATTCAGCTAAGAGCGGCCAGCAGCAACTAGAGCATCCCGTCTGAAGGCCGAGGGCAGGAAAGCAAGGCAAGTCTGAAGGCAGAAGCTTTAAGAGATAGGGGAGGAACGGTATTGGCTGTTGCTGTTATTAGTGCCTTAGCTGGTGTTCCCTTTTAGGAGGAAGCGAGAAAGCTTCAAAAGGCTAGTCCGAAAGAGCTAACTGCTAACTAAGGCCAGGCTTGGCAGCTAGTCTGAAGGCAAGGAAGGCTAGTCCGGCAACTGCTGGCTGTCGACGAGGAGGAGTCAACTAGCGATGCCAGCTTCTGAAAGATTATGATTTGAATAAATATTTCCTTCCGAGGCCAGTTCTTCAAGTTTTGGAGTTCCATTGCATTAATGAATCCGGCTGGAAAGACCTACACCTACTACCCCTTATCAAACCTTCCCATTTCCCTTTTATGCCGATGTCGTAAACCGATGCCTCGGATTGCCCTATCTAGTAAGGTCTTTCCTCCCGCTACAGAAAATAGATCTCTGCCCGACCGCCAGAAATGATTTGATCTCCGTATGCCCGCGAGGGAGGGAATAATTTCATATGAACATTGCTTCTACTTCGCGAACTTTAGCCAATGGAGACGGATTCACTCAGTTGCTGGTCGGAATCGAATGAATATACACGACGCCTCGCTCTCCCGGACGTCCGATTGGTCGGGGGAGGGAAGTTAGCCTCGTCCGGCCCTGCTTCTACTTACGATCAAAAGCCTTGCCACGAGTGAGAAGCCAGTGGCGAATCTAGGTACAGATGGAGATCCGCGGAGCCATTTATGGAAAAAAGTCCAGGTACATATGCAGATGGAAATCTATATGAGCTGACAGCACTCCAAATTGTATTTCCTGCATCTTCTCCAGATCGATAGCCGGCATCGGAGGAAGGGGTGGGAGAGGTAGCGGTTTGGTGCGTCGAACTAGTGGGCTCGGCATCTGATAAAGCACCGGCAGCGGTATAGGTAGGGAGCTATTGCAGGGTCAACACCGCCTCATAGTTCATTACCTTTCCAATAAGTCTTGGGCTAAAGCCTTGCGGATCCCCTCCGAAGCAAGCGTGCTGCTCGTGGTCTATTCACCCCTTCCCTCGGAGTCGCTAGCCCCCCCTAACTCCTGACATTTCGTAGTTAGCTGTCCCATTGGCGAAGCGATCGATCCCTTCATAGGATATTCGTGCTACTCCGAACACTTCCCAAGCAGAGTGAAGAGTTATGCATAAGATGATTTCTAAATTTGCACTGATGACACGCGCGCGGGAACAACGAGTTAGAGGAATATCCTGTGTTGGCCATGGCAGCAACGTGAATAGGAGGAATTGAAGAAACCAATAGAGGCACCTGCGCAATAGGGATAATCATGATATCTGGTGGAACGGAAGGCCACGATAGCCATCATACATGCTAGAAGGCGGTCGGATACCCATTAAGACACTTCTCGGAAACCGAGGAAATATCCAATTCCGATCCTGGGTAGGATTCACCATCCGCTAGACATACCACATAAGCCAACAGTAGTATGAATGGGACAGGAACCATTCGACCTCTTTGAGGAAAGGGCCTTACACACGGGGGCACTGGCTGATCCCGCCGACAGGAGTATTGCAAAGGAAGGTATCTTTCGCCTACGAGCTAGGTCTAATTTGTACGAAGAAAGGAGTCAACAATTCGTACAAGGATAGCCATGGTTGGAAAGAAGGGTTTCACCTTCTTTCGCGTGGGTTAGTGCTTATCTGTTCGGGCGGAGGCGGACAATGAAAAGACAGAAAGGAGCGAATAATGTCAACCAATCAACTCGACAAAGACATGAAGATATGAAGAAGATAAAGACAGACGTGTTAAGCTTGTGTTTTCCCAGCATTCTTACTAATAAAGGGGCAACAAGCAACGGAATGAGCGCGCTAGCGCCCAACCTATACAAGGTGCTGGTGTTCTCCTTTGTTCCTCTGTCCTAGTAATTTCGTGGTCTAGTGAGCCCTCTTAAGCCTCTTCTTCGTAATCAAGCCGAAGCAAGGGATTAGCTAGAAGGATGGTCTTTAGTGCCAGTAGTCTAAAAGCTGAAAGCAAGGCATCCTATAAGCACAGAGGTAATAGGCAGGCAGTGAATCGATTTTAGTATTCAAGATATCTCCTGCCCTTTCATACTCGTATACTTCTGTAATAGGCTTTCTCCTACGGTACTTGCCTAGGAGCGAGAACTCCAGTTCAAACGTTTTAAGTGTAGCAGAGGAAAGGTAGCGATTAGTTGTTGACTTTTATAGAAGCAAGGTAATGCAATTAAGATCAGAGTCAAGCCAGGAAGCCGGAGAGTGAAGAGAGGTTCTGAAAGAAAAGACATTCATAGCTATCTCATATAGGAGAGTGCGTATAGTTTTGGACATCTATTGACTTTCCTTACTTTATTAAATTAAGGAATGGTTAAGTCAAACATAGCAGTCTTAAGCAAATTGGTAGTAGCAGTAGCAGTACAGGTAAGCAGTTAAGCTCTTAACTTTTATTAAATAGTTCTCTTCTCTTCCCTTTAGAACTCAAAGACTCTACTTATGCGCTAGGGACTATCTGGAAGTGCAAGGCTGGCTATAGGGGCATCGGTCGCATGCATAGGGGGTGAGGTCGCATAGACGAGTGCAGCTAGGAAATAAGCCCATTAGAGGAAAGCCAGTTCAAGAGTGAATAAGGAAGTGCAAGGCTAGCTGGCAGCTGTCTGATGAGTTCATCGCTTTCTATGGCCATTTGTCTTTAAGCTTCAGGCCAGTTAAAAAGAGCTGATAGGCGGATGGAAGCAAGAAAACGGCTGGATTGACTGGCTAGCTCGTGCAATCAACGAAAAATTCCTTCGCCTTAGTAAGCTAGCTTTGTAAGCTAAGCAAGCCTGGTTCTCCGGGCACTACGGTAGGACGTGGATCGATCATGACGAGAATGGACTTCTCCGTAATGTAATAGAAGAGTCACAGTCCAGTTCCCCGGGCTTTCTCCCTTCTCGACCAGACGAAGGAGATATGAATTCCATTCAGGCGGGTAAGGGCTTGGCTTGACCCTGTGTTCTCTCCTGGTCGGGTCGGAGGCGAAGACTGGCAAAGTTCATCATTCAGTGGTGGGGTGTTCATAGAAAAGAAGGCGTCGCCCAACGAGTGGCAGATTTTGATGGAGTCTCGCTTTGATGCTGGGGAGATCCATAGATCTGGATAGAGTCTCGCTCATAGATAGAGGAAGAGTACGCGCGCTAGCGCGCTACGGCTTACGCAGTTGATCGGATCAGATAACCCTTCGGGCAACCAACCAAACCCGGCACATCAAATTCCGATCAACAACTTGGAGGTATGGCTGAGTGGCTTAAGGCATTGGTTTGCTAAATCGACATACAAGAAGATTGTATCATGGGTTCGAATCCCATTTCCTCCGGCACGGAAGTGGAACGGGCGGGCGAAATTACGTGAGAGAAAGAAAGAACCTCTTGGTGGAATTCCCCGGAGGACAGAATAGCACTACTTAGTGACTAGGAGCGGAGAGCCCGTTACGCGTTGTTTTTGTTTGATTGACCGGCCTATCTTCTTTCTATAAGCAAGCTCCCTCCGGCCGTCCAGTCCCTGGGCGGCTCTCGGTTCTTGAGCATGTTGGGAGATTAGGCGGCAGTTGAAAGAGCTACTCGAAAGCTTGACGAACAAGCGAAAAAAGCCCTATCTATTTTCTTAGTAAAGGGCTTTTCCCTTACTAGTAAAGTGGTAAGGTAGGGCGCTATTCGATGAAGAAAACAGACTTTAGGAAAGTGGTTCAGGTAGCTCAGCTGGTTAGAGCAAAGGACTGAAAATCCTTGTGTCAGTGGTTCGAATCCACTTCTAAGCGGGCGAAGGGTCCAAAGGACAGGTAGCCGGGAGCGAGCCGGATTTTGAAATTCAAGTGAAAGAGGAAGACAAAAAATGTGAGCGCTCCTGCGCTATACGGCTTTTTGGCGTCGCCCTATCTTGCTGGAGGCAGATTTTATAAAAAAAGCGGTAGATTACTCGGATTGGTTCTCGCGTCCCTGTGCCCAAAAGGATGGGCGAGTTCGGTGCAAGTGTTCATCGATCGGGTGGATCTATATGCTCCGGGGGGTGAGACGAGGTGTAGCGCAGTCTGGTCAGCGCATCTGTTTTGGGTACAGAGGGCCATAGGTTCGAATCCTGTCACCTTGATGTGGTATTCTTATTCTCAGGGGCCGAAGTGCAAAGCCCAGTAGCCTATCCGTGGTCAGGAAGGCAGACGAAAAGCGCACATAAAAATAAGAGTCACGCTCTTGAAACGCCCTAAGAAATAGGCTTAAGTCATCGATTCCAATCCGATAACGCTTTTCTTTTTTTCGGTATGCCGCTCCGAGAGCAGAGCGAATGAACAAAAATCCAACCTAATATCATGAATATCCTTCGACCGTTATCTCCTCATCTTAAACAAATTTTGAAAGGAAGGTCCCTTCCTTTTATATGCCTCGCCGGTGTTGTTTTGTTTTTTTATCTTCTTTGTCTGAAAATAGGCTTTCTTGCCTATTTAAGTTTGGTCCTTTCGAAAGGGGGGTTAATCCTTGGGGGGCGCGCCCTATCTTATTTATTTATAAAAATGGGCTGCTCCGGGGGTCTGACCTTGGCGATTCTTTTTGCCGTGAGGGTCCTCCTAAGTACCGAAGCCGCGCCCTCTTTCGGTCATATGATGCTCCCTGCTGGGGCGGAATCGGGCCCGTCTACCGCATTTCCCAAACTCGATTGGGAAGTGGCTCGCGATCTCCCAGCCAATCAGGCGGCGCCTGAACCCCTTCGTACCCATGTAGAAGGGGAATTGCGGGTTCTGTTTAATATTGGGAAGAAGCGCACCCTTCCCGACAGAACCTTTTACAAGTACA